TGTCCCTGGGTGCGTGTGACATCCGTCTTGACATCTTCAGTGTCATGCTTTGGTTTAAGCTACAGGAACTTTTGTTTTTGTTTTTGTTTTTGTTTTTGTTTTTGTTTTTGTTTTTGTTTTTGTTTTTGTTTTTGTTTTTGTTTTTGTTTTTGTTTTTGTTTTTGTTTTTGTTTTTGTTTTTGTTTTTGTTTTTGTTTTGTGTCACGTTTGTGCAAGCAATGAATGGTGTAGTGGTTTGGCAAATGTAGTAAGATATAGTTTGTTGTTTTGTCAAACGCGTGAAAAATTACACGATAAAAAAATGAACGGATGAAAAATGAATGATTAGGTCTAAATTCCAGCAAAGTGGAAATAAAGTAAGTATGTCCCGTAACCATTTCATTATCCAGTGCTTAGTAGGTAAATAGCGCGGGTTCCATGAATGGGGTCAAAGTGCATCAGTGTCAAGTTTGCGTAGGGCTTATCCTTAGGCCATGACATTTGGAGCAGTAGGGCATAATGGGTTCGGCGGTCATGTGATGGACATGTCAAGAGGAAGATATCACCTGCTACGCACTTTGAAGGGCTTATTGAAGATCCCCCCAGAAAAAAAGAAGAAAAAAAGAGGGGAAATGCCGCGATAACGAAAAGGATGAGGAGCGACCATCCCCCAGCAGCTGTATCTGTGAAGGGCGAGAAGGAAGGATTAATAAGTGCTATGGTCCTGAAGTTACAACCGGTGGCGCAAAAGTGCAAGGAGGGCTTCGAGGGTAAGAGGGAAAGTATGCCCCTGAAGACAATAAACGAAAGCATAACTAACGTTGAGTAGCTCGGTTCTCGTGAGAAACACGGTTAATAGATAACCAGGTTCTCTGGCTTGGGAGTACTTGACAGGTGTAGGACGAGCATTAATAGTCGTATATTTCAAGGGAATTAAGTACAGGTAGTAGTGGTCGATCTCATGGAACGCTTGCGGCTTTGCTGTAGGTAGGATCATTTGGGCTCAAGGGTACTTGAAGTATGGATGTCGCAGGTGGTGTTACGGTCCGAACATTATCTCATGGGAGTAAATGTTTGAGTTAGGGTGGTTGTGAAGTTGGGCTGTATGTGGATTATCCTACATTAGTGTCATGTCTGATGCGGTAAATAGTGCAATGCAAAGACATACATACCCTGAAAGGTACTGAAAACCAGTACCGGGGGGGGAGGGGGGGGGAAAAAATGAAAGATAAAAAGAGTGATGGGGGAAAGAAAAGGAGCGCGGGCGGATGGAGGGATGTGTTCCTGTAGTTGAATTTTATCAACGGCGATTTTTCAGGTCGAGGGTCTTGGTTAAAATCCAGGCGGGAACTTATGATAAAATTTGTTTTATTCTTAAGTTTGTGTTTTGTTTTAGGTGGATTGGCGGTTGCGTCTAATCCTTCTCCCTATTATGGAGTTCTTGGATTGGTTGTTGGGTCAGTTGCTGGTTGTGGGTGATTGGTTAGTTTGGGTGTTTCTTTTGTGTCTTTGGTGTTGGTTATGGTTTATTTAGGGGGCATGTTAGTGGTGTTTGTTTATTCAGTTTCGTTGGCGGCTGATCCTTATCCTGAGGCTTGGGCTGATCTGGGAGTGGTTGGGTATGTGTTAGGTTTAGGATTGGTTATTGTGGTTGGGTCTGTTTCAAGTGGGGTGTTTGAGGTTTTAGTAGATGGGGGTACGGTTAATAGTGGGGGGTTGGCTTCGTTTCGTTTAGATTCTAGTGGTGTAGCTTTGTTCTATTCTTGGGGTGTTGGGTTGTTCTTGGTTGGTGGATGGGGGTTGTTGTTAACTCTGTTTGTGGTGTTGGAGCTTGTTCGGGGGTTATCTCGGGGGGCTATTCGGGCGGTTTAAATAGGGTGGGTCAGAAAGTAGTTTAGTTTAGAATACCAGCTTTGGGAGTTGGAGGTAGAGGTTTGATTCCTTTCTTTCTGATTGGGGGCTTGTAGGTTGGTTCGGCTTGTTGTTTGTGTCACGTTTGTGTCACGTTTGTGTCACGTTTGTGTCACGTTTGTGTCACGTTTGTGTCACGTTTGTGTAACGTTTGTGTCACGTTTGTGTCACGTTTGTGTCACGTTTGTGTCACGTTTGTGTCACGTTTGTGCAAGCAATGAATGGTGTAGTGGTTTGGCAAATGTAGTAAGATATAGTTTGTTGTTTTGTCAAACGCGTGAAAAATTACACGATAAAAAAATGAACGGATGAAAAATGAATGATTAGGTCTAAATTCCAGCAAAGTGGAAATAAAGTAAGTATGTCCCGTAACCATTTCATTATCCAGTGCTTAGTAGGTAAATAGCGCGGGTTCCATGAATGGGGTCAAAGTGCATCAGTGTCAAGTTTGCGTAGGGCTTATCCTTAGGCCATGACATTTGGAGCAGTAGGGCATAATGGGTTCGGCGGTCATGTGATGGACATGTCAAGAGGAAGATATCACCTGCTACGCACTTTGAAGGGCTTATTGAAGATCCCCCCAGAAAAAAAGAAGAAAAAAAGAGGGGAAATGCCGCGATAACGAAAAGGATGAGGAGCGACCATCCCCCAGCAGCTGTATCTGTGAAGGGCGAGAAGGAAGGATTAATAAGTGCTATGGTCCTGAAGTTACAACCGGTGGCGCAAAAGTGCAAGGAGGGCTTCGAGGGTAAGAGGGAAAGTATGCCCCTGAAGACAATAAACGAAAGCATAACTAACGTTGAGTAGCTCGGTTCTCGTGAGAAACACGGTTAATAGATAACCAGGTTCTCTGGCTTGGGAGTACTTGACAGGTGTAGGACGAGCATTAAACTTTAGGAGGTGGGCTGGAGTTATGGCTTCCGAGGATTCAAAGGTGTCCTGGACATTAGTCGTATATTTCAAGGGAATTAAGTACAGGTAGTAGTGGTCGATCTCATGGAACGCTTGCGGCTTTGCTGTAGGTAGGATCATTTGGGCTCAAGGGTACTTGAAGTATGGATGTCGCAGGTGGTGTTACGGTCCGAACATTATCTCATGGGAGTAAATGTTTGAGTTAGGGTGGTTGTGAAGTTGGGCTGTATGTGGATTATCCTACATTAGTGTCATGTCTGATGCGGTAAATAGTGCAATGCAAAGACATACATACCCTGAAAGGTACTGAAAACCAGTACCGGGGGGGGAGGGGGGGGGTTGTTTATGTTGGGTTTGGTGAACTCTAAGAAGGGGCGTAGTCTTCAATCTTTGGCTTACAAGACCAATGTTTTTATAAACTATTAGAGTTGGTTTAGAGTTTGAGTATTTTGTTTTCTAGGATGGAAACAAGTGGAAATAGGACTAGGATGATGGTGAAGTAGGACAGCGAGGCTAGTTGTCCAATGATGATGAAGGGGTGTTCTACTGGTTGGCTTCCTACTCAGGTTAGGACAAGTAAGTTAGCGACTAGGGTTCAGAATAGGATTTGTGATAGTGGTCGGAATGTCATTGATCGTAGTTTGGAGGTGTGGAGTAGAGGTATTAGGAATAATACTAGGACGGAGGCAGCTAGGGCTAGTACTCCTCCTAGTTTGTTTGGGATGGATCGGAGGATGGCGTAGGCGAATAGGAAGTATCATTCGGGTTTGATGTGCGGTGGGGTGGCCAGGGGGTTGGCTGGTGTGAAGTTTTCTGGGTCACCTAAGAGGTTTGGGGAGAATAGTGCTAGGGAGGCTAATACGATGAGTAGTATAATGAATCCTAGGATGTCTTTTGTGGAGTAGTATGGGTGGAATGGGATTTTATCGCAGTCTGAGGGGATTCCTAGTGGGTTGTTTGATCCTGTTTCGTGTAGTAAGGTTAAGTGTACTAGGGTCAGCCCTGCGATGACGAATGGGAGGAGAAAGTGTAGGGCGAAGAATCGGGTCAGGGTAGGGTTGTCTACTGAGAACCCTCCTCATGCCCACTCTACAAGTGTTTGGCCGATGTACGGAATTGCTGAGAATAGGTTTGTGATTACTGTAGCCCCTCAGAATGATATTTGTCCTCAGGGCAGGACGTAACCTACGAAGGCCGTGGCTATTAGTGTTAGTAGCAGTACTACTCCGACATTTCAAGTTTCTTTGTTTAGGTAGGATCCATAGTAGAATCCTCGTCCGATGTGTAGGTAGATACAGATAAAGAAGAAGGAGGCTCCGTTTGCATGGAGGTTTCGGATGAGTCAGCCAAACTGTACGTCTCGGCATACATGGGCTACAGAGGCGAAGGCTAGTGATGTATCTGCTGTATAGTGGGTAGCTAGAAGTAGGCCTGTGACGATTTGTATGATTAGGCATAGTCCTAGTAATGAGCCGAAGTTTCATCAGGTTGAGATGTTTGATGGGGTAGGCAGGTCGATTAAGGAGTCGTTGATGATTTTCAGTAGTGGGTGGTTTTTACGAAGGTTGGGGGCCATTGTTTTTTCCTTTGTGTTGATATGAGGATAATGAGGATGGATAGGGCGAATGAGCCTAAGTAGGATTTGATTAGGCCTGAGTGGAGCGTGGTTATGGTTTTGGCAGTTGTTGCTTGTAGGTTGGCCAGTCCTTCTGGCCCTAGTAGTTTATATCAGGACAGGTCAATGAGGTGGGAAGCGATGTTTTGGCCTCCTGTTAGGAGGGTTTTTATGCTGGATCGATGTATTAGTGGATTAAAGTATCCTAAGGAGATTGAGAAGTTGTAGGTTCGGCTCTGTTTTGTAAGGATGAGGGTTTGAGATATTTTTGAGATTTCTAGTGCGATGGCGATTCCTAGGGCGGTGACTACTAGGGCCGTAATTTTGATCGAAAGTGGTATAGTTATTGGTGGGGTTTTTGCAGGTGGGATATAGGAAGTAATGACGAATCCTGCGGTGATGCTTCCTAGAGCGAGACGGGTTAATGGAGAAGTGACTGCAGGGTTGTTTTCGTTTATTGGGGTTAAAGGGGGGATTCGGGTGAATCCTGTTTGTACTAGTACGGTTATACGGATTGTGTATGCTGCGGTAAACGTTGTAGCTAGTAGTGTTAGTAGGAGGGCTCATGCGTTTAGGTAGGAAGTGTTTAAGCTTTCGATAATTTGGTCTTTTGAATAGAATCCTGCAAGGAAGGGGGTTCCTATTAGGGCTAGGTTTCCGATGGTGAGGCAAGAAGTAGTTGTTGGTAATATTTTTTGTAGTCCTCCTATTTTTGGGATGTCTTGTTGTCCATGAAGGTTGTGGATGATGGAGCCTGAGCACAGGAATAGTATGGCTTTGAAGAATGCGTGAGTTGAAATATGGAGGAAGGCTAGTTGTGGGAGGTTGAGTCCGATGGTGACTATTATGAGGCCTAGTTGGCTTGAGGTGGAAAAGGCGATGATTTTGTTGATGTCATTTTGGGTGAGGGCACATTTAGCGGCAAATAGTGTGGAAAGAGCTGCTAAGCACAGGCATAGAGTGAGGGCGGTTTGGTTAGTGTTAAATATAGGGTGGGTTTGGATAAGGAGGAAGATTCCGGCCACTACTATCATGCTGGAGTGGAGTAGAGCAGAGACGGGGGTTGGGCCTTCTATGGTGGCTGGGAGTCACGGGTGGAGGCCGAATTGGGTGGATTTGCCTGTTGCTGCCAGAATGAGTCCCAGGAGGGGGAGGGTCGGGGTTTGGGTTGGATAGTAGAGTTGTTGCAGTTCTCAGGTGTTTGAGGTGTGAGCTAGTCATGCTATGCAGAGAATGAGTCCGACGTCCCCGATTCGGTTGTATAGGACGGCTTGCAGGGCAGAGGTATTGGCTTCTGCTCGGCCGTGTCATCAGCTGATTAGTAGGAAGGATATAATTCCTACTCCTTCTCACCCGATGAACAGTACGAATAGGTTGTTGGCTACGATTAGGATTAATATGGCGATTAGGAATAGTAGGAGGTGCGAGAAGAACTTGGTAATGAATGGGTCTGAGGCCATATATCATGTTGCAAATTGTAGGATGGATCATGATACGAATAGGGCAATAGGGAAGAATGTTAGGGAGTAGAAGTCTATTTTTAGGCTGATTGGGATTTTGAAGGTTATAATGAATTTTCATTCTCATGAGGTAGTTAAGCTTTCTGTTCCCGTATAGATGTGAATTGATATAGGGACTAAGCTTATTAGGAAGGAGGTTTTTACTGTGTTGGTGATGGTTGTTGGGTTGTTGTCTGGGTTGGATAGTAGAAGTGGTAGGATGATAGGGGTGGATAGTGTTGCTAGAGTGAGTAGTGTTAGGGTGGTTAGGACTAGTGGTAGGTCCATTACTTTCACCTGGATTTGCACCGGGATGGGTGGCTCCTAAGGCCATTGGATTACTATTATCCTTTGAAAGCAAGGGGGCTGAGGTTTTAGACTCAGATGCAAGAGTTAGCAGTTCTTGTTGGTTGGACCTCCCCCTCGGCAGGTAAGAAGAATTTAACTTCTATTTTTAGAATCACAGTCTAATGTTTTAGTTAAACTATACTTGCATATAGGGGCACCCGAAATGAGTTCAGGTTTGAAGATAAGGAGGATTATTGGGATTATGTGTAGGGCTATGAGTAGGTGTTCTCGTGTAGAGGAGTTTTGGATTGACGTAATGTGTGATGGGAGGATGCCTCGTTGTGTCATGATTAGTATGTATAGGGTATATGAGGCTGTTAGTAGGATTGCTGTGCCTGTAAGGATAATTGTTAGTGAGGATCAATTGAACAGGGCTACTACAATGGTTAGTTCTGCTATGAGGTTTGTTGTTGGTGGTAGTGCTATGTTAGTTAGGTTTGCTAGAAGTCATCAGGTGGCTATGAGGGGTAGAAGGGGTTGCACACCTCGTGTTAGTAATAGAATTCGGCTGTGAGTGCGTTCGTAGTTCGTGTTAGCTAGGCAGAATAATATGGAGGAGGTTAGTCCGTGTGAAATTATTAGGATTATTGCTCCTGAGTACGATCATTGGGTTTGGATTATGGTTGCGGCGATGACGAGTCCCATGTGACTGACTGATGAGTAGGCGATGAGGGATTTTAGGTCGATTTGGCGTAGGCAGATTGCGCTGGTTATTAGGGCTCCTCATAGTGCTAGTGTGATGAAGGGGTAGTGTAGGTTGTTGGATGAGAGGTCTATGAAGATAGTTATCCGTATGATTCCATAACCCCCTAGTTTTAGTAGCAGGGCGGCGAGTAGTATGGATCCTGCGATTGGAGCTTCTACGTGGGCTTTAGGGAGTCACAGGTGTAGACCGTATAGGGGGGCTTTTACTATGAAGGCCACTAAAAGGGCTAGAGTTGACATTATTTCTGTTCAAGAGGAGGCTATTGTTGGGTGTGAGAGCTTGAGTATTGGGAAGTATAGGGTTCCTATTTGGTTGTGTAGGTGTAGGATAGCGATAAGTAAGGGGAGTGAGCTGGCGAGAGTATAGAATAGTAGGTAGATTCCGGCATTCAGTCGTTCAGGTTGATTTCCTCATCGAGTAATAAGCACTAGGGTTGGGATTAGGGTGGCTTCAAATGCAATGTAGAATAATATTAGTTCTGAGGCTGAGAAGGCTAGGAGAATGAATGGTTGGACCGCGATTACTGTTGTGATAAAGATTCGTTTACGAATCGTAGGCTCTTGTTCTAGGTGGTTTTGGCTTGCTATCAGTATTAGGGGGAGGAGTCAGCACGACAGAACTAGTAGAGGGGCGGAGATTTGGTCGATTGATGTATAGGGGGTTAAATATTTATTTGGGTAGTATGTTGGGGTTAGTCATTGGAGGCTGATGGTAGCGATTAATAGACTGTATGCGGTAGTGTTGGTTCATAGGAATTTGTGGGGGGAGAATAGTGTTAGGGGAAGTAGTGCGATGGTTGGTATTAGGATTTTTAGCATTGTAGGAGGTTGAAGTTATGTAAGTGGTCGGAGCCGTGGGTTCGTGTGGAGGCGACGAGTAGGGCTAGTCCGGTGCCTGCTTCGCAAGCGGAAAAGGTTAGTATAAGGACAGGGAGCAGGGTGGGAGATGCTGCTTGTATTTGGATAGGCCATATTGATAGGGCAACATATATTGATAGTATTATGCTCTCTAGGCATAGTAGAGCTGAGATTAGGTGAGTGCGGTGAAAGGCTAGGCCTAGGCTGCTTAGGGTGAAGGCTGAGTAGAAGCTTAGGTTAAGGGTTGTCATGAAGAAAGTTATAGGGTTTGGGCTATAATCTGTTGAGTCGAAATCAACTGTCTTTGTTAGACTAACTTTCTGTTTATTCTGCTCATTCCAGTCCTCCTTGAGTTCATTCGTATACGAGTCCGATGGTGAGTAGTAGGATTAGGGTGGAAGTTCAGATTAATGTGTTTATAGGGTTTTGAAGTTGGGTTGCTCAGGGTAAGGGGAGAAGGAGGGCGATTTCTAGGTCGAATAGTAGGAATAAGATAGCTACTAGGAAAAATCGGATAGAGAATGGTAGTCGAGCGGAGCCTAGGGGATCAAAGCCGCATTCATACGGAGAGAGTTTTTCTGAGTCTGGGGTTATTTGGGCTAGTCAGAAATTTAGTGCGGTTAGGATGATGCTTAGGGTTAGGGACAGTATAATTATAAATGTAATTATGTTTATTACTCTTCTCTGGGTTTAAACCAGATTCTAAGGATTGGAAGTCGATTGTATTAATTATACTAGAAGAGTAAGAACCTCATCAGTAGATAGAGATGTACAGGAATAGTCATACGACGTCTACGAAGTGTCAGTATCATGCGGCTGCTTCGAATCCAAAGTGGTGGTTTGATGTGAAATGGTATTTGATTAGACGTAGAAGGCAGACCAGTAGGAAGGTTGATCCGATGATTACGTGTAGGCCGTGGAATCCAGTGGCGACGAAGAATGTGGATCCGTATACTCCATCTGCGATGGAGAAGGGTGCTTCGTAGTATTCTATGGCTTGTAAGGCGGTGAAGTAAAATCCTAGGAGGACTGTCAGGGTTAGGGCGTGAATTGCTTGTTTTCGTCGGGCTTCTGTGATGCTGTGGTGAGCTCATGTGACGGTAACTCCTGAAGCCAGTAGGATGGCAGTGTTTAGTAGGGGCACGTCTATTGGGTCTAGGGGCTTAATCCCAACGGGTGGTCATTGCCCTCCTAGTTCTGGGGTTGGGGCCAGGCTTGAGTGGAAGAAAGCTCAGAAAAAGCCTAGGAAGAAGAAGGCTTCGGAGGTGATGAATAGTACTATACCATAACGCAGTCCTTTTTGGACTGTTGGAGTGTGGTGACCTTGGAATGTGCTTTCTCGCACAATGTCCCGTCATCATTGGAACATCACTAGGATAGTAGAGAGTAGTCCTATGATTAGGAGGTATGGGGTGTTGTAATGGAATCATATGGTCAGGCCTGAAGTGGTTAGAAGAGCAGCGGCTGCTCCTAAGATTGGCCATGGGCTTGGGTCTACTATATGGTATGAATGTGCTTGGTGGGCCATTTAGGATTAAATGTTTTCTTGTAGGTATAGGCTTAGTAATAGTACGAAAACGTAGGCTTGAATTATGGCTACTGCCACTTCTAGAATAGTTAGTAGGAATAGTACTATGAGGGTTAATAGGGAGACTATTGGCATTGTTGAGAATAGGGCTACTGTGGCTGTAGAGATGAGTTGGATGAGGAGGTGTCCTGCTGTTAGGTTTGCTGTCAGCCGTACGCCTAGCGCTAGGGGTCGGATTAGGAGGCTCGTTGTTTCGATTAGGATAAGGGCCGGGATTAATGGTGTTGGGGTGCCTTCGGGCAGAAGATGGCCTAAGGAGATTGACGGTTGGTTTCGTAGCCCGGTGAGCAGGGTGGCCAGTCATAGGGGAAAGGCCAGGGCTAGGTTTATTGATAGTTGTGTGGTTGGGGTAAAAGTGTAAGGGAGAAGGCCTAGTAGGTTGATTAGTAAGAGGAATATTATTAGGGAGGTTAGGATCAGGGCTCATTTGTGTCCTTTGTTATTTAGTGGGGTTATCAGTTGTTTTGTAATTAGGTTGATTAGTCACAGTTGGAGGGTTGATAGTCGGTTGGTAACTCATCGATTGTTTAGTGATGGTAAGAGAAGGGCTGGGAATGTTATTGAGATTAGGATTAGGGGGATTCCTAGTAGGGAGGGACTTGAGAATTGATCGAAAAAACTTAGGTTCATGGTCAGGTTCAAGGGGATGTGGTTGGAGGTGTTAATGCTTTGTTAGTTGGAGGATTTGTTGATAAAAATGTTATGATTTTGGCTTGGATGATAAGGGAGAATGTCAGTCAGGAAATAAGCATGATAAAAAATCATGGGGCGGGGTTTAGTTGTGGCATGTCATTAAGGAGGGGATGTGCTCCCTCTTTCTCTAGCTTAAAAGGCTAGTGCTGATTCATAGCTTCTTAATGGTTATGATGATATTGTGGAAGATCAGTTCTCGAAGTTGGCTAGGGGAGTGGCTTCTACTACGATTGGCATGAAGCTGTGGTTTGCTCCGCAGATTTCTGAGCATTGGCCGTAGTAAACCCCTGGTCGTGAGGCTACGAATGAAGTTTGGTTCAGGCGTCCTGGGATTGCGTCGGTTTTCACTCCTAGGCTTGGAACAGCTCATGAGTGCAGTACGTCGTTAGCTGTTACGATAACTCGGACAGTGGATTCTGTGGGTACGATTACGCGGTGGTCTACTTCTAGGAGTCGAAAGTGTCCTATTGGTAGATCTGTAGTGGGTGTTATGTAGGAGTCGAATGTGAGATTTTTAAAGTCAGTGTATTCATAGCTTCAGTACCATTGGTGGCCGATGGCTTTTAGGGTTAGGTCTGGTTGGTTGACTTCGTCTATTAGGTATAGAATTCGTAGCGATGGTAGGGCGAGTGCGATTAGGACCATGGCTGGTAGGATTGTTCAGACTAATTCGATAGCCTGTGCGTCGACTGTGTTGGCTGTTAGTTTTCCTGTAAGCATAAGTATTAACAGGTATAGGACTAGGCTGCAAATGGCTAGAGCGACTATTAGGGCGTGATCATGGAATTGTGTTAATTCTTCTATAATAGGGGATGAGGCGTCTTGGAAGCTAAATTGTATGTGGTTGGCCATGTTTAGGTCTTGGGATGTACAGGAATTTCACCTGTAATTTAGCCTTGACAAGGCTATGTAATTGTTTTACTAACATCCCTTGTGAGAAAGAAGCATAAATGGTTTATATGCGGTTGGCTTGAAACCAACATATGGGGGTTCGATTCCTTCCTTTCTTGTGTTCGTACTTGCACAAAGGCTGGTTCTTCAAAGGTGTGGAATGGAGGAGGGCAGCCGTGGATTCATTCAATATTAGTGCTTGTTAGTTCTGGTTGGAAGGCTTTGCGTTTGGATGCGAATGCTTCTCAGATGATGAAGATTAGTATGATTACGGCTGTTATTGAGATTAGTGAGCCTACTGAGGAGATAGTGTTTCATAGTGTATAGGCGTCTGGGTAGTCTGAGTATCGGCGTGGCATGCCTGCTAGTCCTAGGAAGTGTTGGGGGAAGAAGGTGAGGTTAACACCTACAAATATTACCCCAAAGTGAATTTTAGCTCATGTGTGGTGGAGTGTGTATCCTGTAAATAGGGGGAATCAGTGTGTGAAGCCTGCTAGGATTGCGAATACTGCTCCTATGGATAGGACATAGTGGAAGTGGGCTACTACGTAGTAGGTATCATGTAGGGCGATATCTAGAGAGGAATTTGCTAGGACAATTCCGGTTAATCCGCCGATGGTGAACAAGAAGATGAACCCTAGTGCTCATAGTATGGGGGGGTCTCATTTGATAATTCCGCCATGCAGGGTGGCTAGTCAGCTGAATACTTTAATGCCAGTGGGGATGGCAATGATTATAGTGGCAGATGTAAAGTAGGCTCGGGTGTCTACGTCTATCCCGACTGTGAATATGTGGTGGGCTCATACGATGAATCCTAGGAATCCAATGGATAGTATGGCTCAAACTATGCCCATGTATCCGAATGGTTCTTTTTTACCTGAATAGTAGGTTACAACGTGCGAGATGATTCCGAATCCTGGTAGGATTAGAATGTAGACTTCTGGGTGTCCGAAGAACCAGAATAGGTGTTGGTAAAGTACTGGGTCTCCTCCTCCAGCTGGATCGAAGAAGGTAGTGTTTAGGTTGCGGTCTGTAAGTAGCATTGTGATGCCAGCGGCTAGTACGGGCAGTGATAGGAGAAGAAGAACTGCGGTGATTAATACTGATCAGACGAATAGTGGTGTTTGGTACTGTGATAGGGCTGGGGGTTTTATGTTGATTGCTGTAGTGATAAAGTTGATTGCACCTAGGATTGAGGAAATTCCTGCTAGATGTAGGGAGAAAATGGCTAGGTCTACAGAGGCCCCCGCGTGTGCTAGGTTTCCGGCTAGGGGTGGATACACGGTCCATCCAGTACCTACCCCTGCTTCTACTGTGGATGAGGCTAGGAGGAGAAGGAATGATGGTGGAAGTAGTCAGAAGCTTATGTTGTTCATTCGTGGGAATGCTATGTCGGGGGCACCGATTATTAGGGGAACTAGTCAGTTTCCGAATCCTCCGATCATAATTGGCATAACTATGAAGAAGATTATTACGAAAGCGTGGGCTGTAACTACCACATTGTAGATTTGGTCGTCTCCGAGTAGGGCGCCAGGTTGGCCTAATTCTGCTCGGATTAGGAGACTGAGGGAGGTACCTACCATGCCGGCTCATGCGCCGAAGATTAAGTATAGGGTACCGATGTCTTTGTGGTTTGTTGAGAATAGTCATCGATTAATGAATGTCATAGGTAAGATGGCTGAGTGTATAAGCGTTAGGCTGTAGTCCTTTTTACAGAGGTTCAATTCCTCTTCTTATCGGCCCTGTGGTGAAATTCATGGTGAGTTGCAAGCTCATTGATGTGCGTTGATGCGTACCGGGGTCTTAGGCAGAGGCCTGTTGGTTTGGGCATATAGCTGTTAACTATAGAGTTGTGGGATCGAAGCCCATCTGTCTAGTAGGCTGATAAGGCCCTAGCTTAATTAAAGTGTCTGGGTTGCATTCAGGAGATGCAGGGTAATGTCCTGCGGGTCTTAGCAGAAACTAAGAGAGTTTAACTCTTTTTTAAGGCTTTGAAGGCCTTCGGTTTTAAATAATCCTAAGTTTCTTATAGGATGGTGGGGATTATGGGGGAGATTGGTAGGAGTATGATAGATATGACAATTGAGATGGCAATTAAAGTGCTGGTTGGTTTGTAGGTATGTCACTGCTTCATGTGGTTTGTGGTGTGCGGGGGGAGTGTAATAGTTGCGCAGTATGCGAGGCGTAGGTAGAAGAATAAGCCGAGTAGGGATAGTAGTGAAATAATAATTGCTGTTGGAGCTATATTTTGTTTAGTTAGTTCTTGGATAATGAGTCATTTGGGTAGGAAGCCTGTTAGGGGAGGTAGGCCTGCTAGTGAGAGTAGGGTTAGTAGTAGTATTGTATTTAGTGCTGGTGCTTTTGTTCATGAGGTTATTAGAGTTGATAGTTTTAGCACTTTGACTACATTTATGGTGAGGAAGATGGTTGAGGTTATTAAGACGTATAGGTAGAAGTTTAGTATAGTGAGTTTTGGGCTGAATGGGATAACGATGGCTATTCATCCTAGGTGTGAGATGGAGGAGAATGCCAGGATTTTTCGGATTTGTGTTTGGTTAAGTCCTATTCATCCTCCTAGGGCTGCAGATATGATGGCTATTAGAGTTAGTAATGTTGGGTTTAGTGAGTGGGATGTCATGTATAGCAGGGCAATAGGGGGGAGTTTTATGATAGTGGATAGGATAAGACCGGTGATGATAGGGGACCCTTGAAGGACCTCTGGAAATCAGAAGTGAAATGGTACTATTCCTAGTTTTATAGCAATGGCTGAGGTTAAAATTAAGCATGAAGTTGTGTGTGTTATTTGGGTGATGTCTCATTGTCCAGTGTGTCAGGCGTTAGTTATGCTGGAGAATAGGACTAGGGCTGAGGCGGTTGCTTGGGTTATAAAGTATTTAGTTGCGGCTTCAATAGCTCGTGGGTGGTGGGATTTTGCGATCAGTGGTAGAATGGAGAGGGTATTGATCTCGAGTCCGGCTCAGGCTATGATTCAGTGATTGCTTGTGATAGTAATGGTTGTCCCTAACAACAGGCTTAGGGCAAATATTAGTTTAGCTTGGGGGTTCATTAGCGGGGGAAGGGGTTGAACCATCATTTTCGGGGTATGGGCCCGATAGCTTGTTTAGCTGACCCTGCTAGAAAATAATATAAATGGGAGTATGGAGGGTTTTGATCCCTCTAGTGCGGGTTCAATTCCTGCTTTTCTAATATTTATAGGAAATGAGAGGGTTGGTATACCTCCATGTTCACTTTATCATAGTGACCCTTAAGTTCAGGCACATTTCCGGGCTAGCCTTAGGTAAGGGGGTAGTCCTGCGTAGCAGATTGGTATGCTGGTGTGTCATAGGCATAGGGCTAGCGTAAGAGGGAGGAAGTTTTTTCATAATAGGTGTATTAGTTGGTCGTATCGGAATCGTGGATAGGAAGCTCGGACCCACAGGAATCCTGCTGATAGTAATAGTACTTTTGTTGCCAGCACGGCAGGGAACAGTTCTTGGGGTGGGTTAAGTAGGCTGGGGTTGAAGAATAGAATAGCTGTTATTGTGTTCATGAGTATGATGTTGGCGTATTCGGCTAAAAAGAAGAGGGCGAAAGGACCCGCTGCGTACTCAACATTGAATCCGGAGACTAGTTCTGATTCTCCTTCTGTTAAGTCGAATGGGGCTCGGTTAGTTTCGGCTAGTGTGGAGACGTACCATATTATGGCTAGGGGTCAGCAGGAGAAGATAAGGTAAAGAGGTTCTTGGGTGGTTGCGAGGGTGTTTAGGGTGTAGCTTCCGCTGAGTAGGATGATTGATAATAGAATAATTGCTAATGTGACTTCATACGAGATGGTCTGGGCAACTGCTCGCAATGCTCCAATTAGGGCGTACTTTGAGTTTGAAGCTCACCCCGATCATAGGATGGAGTACACCGCTAGGCTTGATATAGCGAGTATAAAGAGTAGTCCCAGATTTAGGTCTGTCAAAGAAAATGGGATTGGTAGAGGCATTCAAATCGAAATTGCCAAGAGAAGGGCTAGCATGGGAGTGGCAATGAACATGATTGGAGAGGATGTAGATGGGCGAATTGGTTCTTTGATAAAGAGTTTTACCCCATCTGCTAGGGGTTGTAGCAGTCCAAAGGGGCCTACAATGTTTGGTCCTTTTCGGCCTTGCATGTAGCTTAAGATTTTACGTTCTACTAGTGTTAGGAAGGCCACTGCGATTAGAATCGGAACGGCATAGGACAAGGCTATGATGAGGTTAATTAATAGTGGATAGTGGGTCATGTGGGGGGAAAAAAGGTGATGGGGAATTAAGCTAGGGAGAGGATTTGAACCTCTGATTTAAAGGACTTAAGCCTTTTGCATTTGCCGAGCTCTGCCACGCTAGCTGGTCCTTTTCTAGGATTTGGGTGGGTGTCTGATAGCCTTTTGTGGTTTAGTTGGTTTCACCACTTAAAGCGAAGGCTTGCCTGTAGTATTGGCCTTACTTTTCCTATCCTTTCGTACTGGGAAGAGTTCATCATAGATAGAAACCGACCTGGATTGCTCCGGTCTGAACTCAGATCACGTAGGACTGTTAATCGTTGAACAAACGAACCCTTAGTAGCGGCTGCACCACTAGGATGTCCTGATCCAACATCGAGGTCGTAAACCTCCCCGTCGATATGGGCTCTTGGAGGAGATTGCGCTGTTATCCCTGGGGTAGCTTGGTCCATTGATCAATTTTATTGGGTCTGGGTGCTATTTGCACGTCGAGTTGTAGCTCTTGGTCTAGATGTGTGGTCTAGTGTTTGGAGGTTTTGTTTTGCTCCAAGGTCGCCCCAACCGAAAAAATGCGAGCCAGTCACCCGTGAGTTAGTAAGCCCGAGGTGGGGGAAAAAGGTATTTTGGGGTGGCCGCTGTTTTTAAAGTTCCACAGGGTCTTCTCGTCTTATGGGTTTATCCCTGCTTTTGCACAGGGAGATCAATTTCACCGATTTCCTGTAAGAGACAGTTAAGACCTCGTTTAGCCATTCATACAAGTCCCGATTTATGGGACAATTGATTGCGCTACCTTTGCACGGTTAGGATACCGCGGCCGTTAAACGCGAGTCACCGGGCAGGCATCACCTTCAATACTTGTCTATTGGTTTGCTGAAGGCTATGTTTTTGGTAAACAGTCGGGCCTTGACGGGTTTGCCTAGTTCCTTTTACAGGTTTTAATCTTTCTTAATGGACGCTCCTCTGTCGGGTCAACAAGATGATTAATACTGTGCTTGTTTGATTTGTCGTATATGGGGGCTTGTTAATAATGTACTGATGTAAACTTGCGTCGAAGAGGGAAGTACCCAGGTTACTCATTCTAGCATTAATTCTCCTATATGTTGATAGGTTAGCCTGTTAATGGTGAGGGAGTCACTATGTTTTTGGATTTTTGATGTTTAGAGCTTTAACGCACTCTTTGTTGATGGCTGCTTGAGGGCCCACAGTAAGTTTTGGTCATGGTTGTTTATCCGCTCGTGGAGATTGTACTCTTTTTTAAAGGAGCTGTACCTCCTTTAAATTGCCCTTAATTCGCTTCATTAGGGTTTTATGGGTTTTCCTTAGAGAAGAATTAAGAGTGAACTTAGATTCGTTTCACAGGCAACCAGCTATCACCCAGCTCGGTTGGCTTTTCACCTCTACTAGCAAGTCGTCCCACTCTTTTGCAACAGAGACGGGTTCGCTCAAATTAGCTGCTCGCAAGTAGCTCGCTTGGGTTTCGGGATGGCAAACTTAAATTCATTTTGCTTGGTTTTTCTTGCTAGACCATGATGCAAAAGGTACAAGGGCTGATCTTTGCTGTTTTTAGCTTATTTTATTCACTGTTATTTCATCTTTCCCTTACGGTACGTAATCTCTATCGCTCCAATGGTGTCTTTTCTATCGCCTATACTAAGACTAGTAAATGCTTTAGTTATAATTTAGGTAATGGCTTTGTTATTCCAGGTCAGGTATATTGGGCTAGAATTTGGCATCAAGACGATCTGGTGTAAACAGATATCTCTCAGGTGTAAGCTGAGTGCTTTGTTTAAGGCTACGTCTTGGTAGTCTAAGTGCACCTTCCGGTACACTTACCTTGTTACGACTTACCTCCTCTTTGGCTGGATAGCGTATTAGTTATTGGGTGATTGGTCGCTTTTGAGGAGGGTGACGGGCGGTATGTACGTGTCCCAGAGCCGTCTTAAAAAGGGCTCGATTCTCCCTTTTTACTGCTAAATCCTCCTTCTAGGGGTCGTTTCAGTCCCCTTTGCCGTATGTTCTAGTATAGAAAATGTAGCCCATTGCTTCCATTCCATAGGCTATACCTTGACCTGTCTTGTTAGCGTAGTTGGGCTATTGCGCTCACTGTTGGGCCTTCATGCCGGGTGAACTGGCGACGGCGGTATATAGGCTGTTCTAGCAAGAAATGGTTAGGTGTATCGTGGATCATCGATTACAGAACAGGCTCCTCTAGGTGGGTTTGGGGCACCGCCAAGTCCTTAGAGTTTTAAGCGTTTGTGCTCGTAGTTCTCGGGCGGATGCTCCGGTAAGATCGAGCATCAAGATTTAGGGCCAGGCATAGTGGGGTATCTAATCCCAGTTTGGGCCCTGGCTTTCGTGGAGTTCAATTAATCGTTTGTCTAAGATCTTCTTTAAATGGAGGCCTTATAGGCATCTTGGGCTTATGACAGCTCAGTTGCTTTTTAATCTTAGCTACTAGGATAGCATGTGACCACTCTTTACGCCGTTATAAAGTTAGTTTGGGTCTCCTGTATGACCGCGGTGGCTGGCACAGGATTTACCGACCCTGGGTTGCTATAACTAAGTCAAGTTTTCACTCATTGCTTAATATTAATTACTGCTGAATACCCGTGGGGGTGTGGCAATTGCTAGGCGTCTTGGGCTACAGTTATGGTGTGCCTGATGCCCGCTCCCGTCGACCTGAGTCAGGGTACCCGGGGCATTTGCACTGGAATGCGGATACTTGCATGTATATATTTAGCAACAACCAACAGTAAGGTTAGGACTAAGTCTTT